CGATTATTGCATTATTATTACAGATAATGGATTTGATGCCTTATTTGCTGCTAATAGAATAGCAGCTTCAGTTAGAGAAAAAGCTCGTACACATCCTCTTAGATTAGCAGGATTAGTTGGAAATCGTACATCAAAACGAGATTTAATTGATAAATATGTAGAAGCTTGTCCAATGCCAGTTCTTGAAGTATTACCTCTTATTGAAGATATTCGAGTTTCTAGAGTTAAAGGTAAAACTTTATTTGAAATGGTAGAATTACAACCTAATCTTAAATATGTATGTGATTTTTATTTAAACATAGCAGATCAAATTTTATCGAAACCAGAAGGAATTGTTCCAAAAGAAGTTCCAGATCGAGAATTATTTAGTTTACTTTCAGATTTTTATTTAAATCCTGTAAACACTGTAAATGAAAAAAATCAACAAAATTTAATTGATTTTATGATAATTTAGAAAAAAATTTGTTTTTTAGTTAAGGAAATATATAAATATGTCAATCAAAATATCTGAAACTCTCACTTTTGAATGCGAAACAGGTAATTATCATACATTTTGTCCTATTAGTTGCGTAGCATGGTTATATCAAAAAATTGAAGATAGTTTTTTTTTAGTAGTTGGTACAAAAACATGTGGTTACTTTTTACAAAATGCTCTTGGAGTTATGATTTTTGCTGAACCTCGTTATGCCATGGCAGAATTAGAAGAAGGTGATATTTCAGCTCAATTAAATGATTATGAAGAATTAAAACGATTATGTGTTCAAATAAAAAAAGATAGAAACCCTAGTGTAATTATTTGGATTGGTACTTGTACAACAGAAATAATTAAAATGGATTTAGAAGGAATGGCACCAAAATTGGAAAACGAAATCGAAATTCCAATTGTGGTTGCAAGAGCTAATGGTCTAGATTATGCTTTTACTCAAGGAGAAGATACTGTTTTAGCTGCTATGGCACATCGTTGTCCTGAACAAAAAACTGAAATTGAAAAAAAAATAGATGATAAATCTATACAAGAATTATTTTCTTTTCTTCCTCTAAAAACAAAAGAAAAATCTAATAAATCTTTTACTTTTAAAAATAAATTTCCTTTAGTTCTTTTTGGTTCGTTACCTTCAACAGTAGCTTCGCAACTTAGTTTAGAATTAAAACGTCAGTCTATTCATGTTTCAGGTTGGTTACCTGCTCAAAGATATACAGATCTTCCGACATTGGGAGATAAAGTTTACGTTTGTGGTGTAAATCCCTTTTTAAGTCGAACAGCAACGACTTTAATGAGACGTCGAAAATGTAAATTAATTGGAGCTCCTTTTCCAATTGGTCCTGATGGAACTCGTGCATGGATCGAAAAAATTTGTTCAGTTTTTAATATTGAAACACAAGGTTTAGAAGAAAGAGAACAACAAGTATGGGAAAGTTTAAAAAATTATCTTAATTTAGTACGTGGAAAATCTGTTTTTTTTATGGGAGATAATCTTTTAGAAATTTCTTTAGCAAGATTTTTAATCAGATGTGGTATGATTGTTTATGAAATTGGAATTCCATATATGGATAAAAGATATCAAGCTGCAGAATTAACACTTTTGCAAGAAACTTGTAAAAAAATGTGTATACCAATGCCTCGGATTGTTGAAAAACCTGATAATTATAATCAAATACAACGTATGCGTGAATTACAACCAGATTTAGCTATTACAGGAATGGCTCATGCAAATCCACTTGAAGCAAGAGGTATTAATACAAAATGGTCTGTTGAATTTACTTTCGCTCAAATTCATGGATTTACAAACGCCAAAGATGTTCTTGAACTTGTTACACGTCCCTTACGTCGTAATAATAATTTAGAAAATTTAGGTTGGACTAATTTAATTAAAATACAAAAAAGATAAAAAAAAAGACTTATTTATTAAATAAATAAGTCTTTTTTACAAATATTCGTTTTTTCTTATAATTTTATTCTATTTTAATCCTACTTTATTGAGGAAGGTTTTTTATTATGATAACAAGCATTCCCTTATTGCTTTCTGTGCTATGGGTTCCAATATTATCATGGATAAATTTTTCAAGTACATTTTTTTTGTTTGGAATATATTATGGATTTTTGACTACTTTACCTATTGGTCCATCTCAATTGTTATCTATAAGAGCTTTTCTGTTAGAAGGAAATTTTAGTGGTATAGCAGCTGTAAGTGGATTAATTACAGGACAATTGTTGATATTTTTATCAATTTATTATTCACCATTGTATGTTTTATTAATAAAACCGCATTTATTAACTTTGTTGGTTTTACCATATATTTTATTCTATTGGTATAAAATTAAAGATTTGATAGATTATCAATCTTTAAAACCTATAACATCTATTAAAGATACTCGAATTTCTAAAATATTTTTTGATAGTCTTATATTTCAATTATTTAATCCTGTTGTATTACCAAGTCCTGTATTAGCAAGATTACTCAATATTTTTCTTTTTCGTTATAGTAATAATTTTATTTTTTTACTAAGTAGTCTTTTAGGTTGGTGTTTTGGTCAATTTTTATTTGTAAGTTTAGGGAAATTACTTCTATTTCGTATTGAATCGGATTCACCTATTCTTTATCTTTTAGTTAAACGTATTATTTATCGAACTTTTAGTATTATTATATTAAGTTTTTCATTATTACATTTAGGTCGAGCTCCAGTACCTTTTATTACAAAAAAACTTAATGATAATTTGCAATTTAATTTATCAAAACCAGAGGATTCTTTTGTATTAACAAAATCTTGGCCGACTATGTTTTTTGATTATCGCAGATGGAATAGGCCATTACGATATATAGAAAATAGTAGATTTAGTAGTCAAAGTCCTATAAAAAAAAAAGTGTCTCAATATTTTTTTAACATTTGTTTAAGTGATGGAAAACCAAGACTATCTTTTACATATTTACCAAGTTTGTATTATTTTGAAAAAAATTTAAATAAACCCTCTATTAATTTCAATATTTTTTCATCTAATGAAATTTATGAAAAATGGATTAAAAATAAAAAAAAGAAAAAATTAAAAATATATAAAGAATTTCAAAATCGATTTCAATTTTTAGATAATGGATTTTTTTTAGGAGAAATTATTGAAAAAAAAAACATATTGTCAACTTTTGAAGGAAATATTTTTACAAAAATTTGTGATCCTTTGTTAATTAAACAGTATGATAAAAAAATGATAGTATCAAAATCACCATGGCTTTTAACAGAAAAATCTTATAAATTAACAAAAACGCAAAAAACTCTTACTTTTTCTAAAAAAGATAATAAACTAAAAAAATGGATTTCTAATCAATGTGAAGAATTTGAAGATAAAAATTTTATTTTACCTTGGGAACCTTTAACTCAAGATGCTAGGCGCATTTTAAGTTTACTTATTAACAAATCAAAAAAAACAAAAACTGATACAAATTTGAAAAAAATGAATTTTTTTGATGAAAATGCAGCACAACTAGTGAATAAACAAAATCTTTCTTCAATTGAAAACACACGTAAAAAAATAAATAGAAAATCCAATTTAAATTGGGAACTTATTTTAAATTTATCTCCTCGACAAAAAATTTTATTTTTGAATTATTTACAAAAAGATAAATGGAATACACTTAAAATTTCTTGGAAAAATTTTTTTTTAGGTGATTTTACTCAAATAAAAAATATTCTTTTTTTATTAACAAAGATAATGAAACCTGATCAAAACTATCAATTTCAAGAAATAAATAAAGAAATACCAAGATGGACTTCAAAATTAAAAAATGATAAATTTGACGTTATAGCTATCGGAGTTACTGATATTCGTCAAAGAAAACTTAAAAATTTAGGATATTTAATAAAAGGAAAAGATAAAAGAAGAAAAATAATAAGACGTTTTTCACAACAATCTGATTTTCGTCGAAAATTAGTAAAAGGATCTATGCGTGCTCGGCGACGTAAAACTTTAATATGGAAAATTTTTCAACTTAAAATTAATTCTCCATTTTTTTTACGAATAATGGAGAAACCAACTTTAAACGTTAAGAATGTTTTAACAATAAAACCAACATTTCAAAATATTTTAGAAAAAAAAAACACAGAATCGCTAAATCAAAAAGCTTTGTTTATCAAAAGAACAAAAGCAGATCGTTTTGCTATAGCAAATAGATGGGATTTTCCATTAGCTCAATGGGGGAGAAGCTGGTTACTACTTATTCAATCACATCTAAGAAAATATATATTATTACCTACATTAATAATAGTTAAAAATGTTATTCGTTTGTTTTTATTTCAAATTCCTGAATGGACTCAAGATTGGTATGAATGGAATAAAGAAATTCATATAAGATGTACATATGATGGGACTGAAGTTTCGGAAAAAGAATTACCAGAACAATGGCTTAGAGATGGTCTTCAAATAAAAATTATTTATCCTTTTTATTTAAAACCTTGGCATAATATTCAAAATAAAAATTATTTAGCTAATAAAAAAAATGAAAAATTGGATTTAAATTATGATGATCCAATTTTAGTAAAAAGTAAAGAAAATTCTAATAATTTAGTTAAAAAGAAAAAATTAAATTATTGTTATTTAACTGCTTGGGGATTTCAAACTAATTTACCATTTGGTAATATAAAAAAACAACCTTCTTTTTGGAAACCCATTAAAAAAAAATTAAAAAAAAATATATTTTTTAAACCATATCAAATTTTTAAAAATATTTCAACAAAAAACAAATTATATAAAATTTCTGATGTTGAGAATTTGAAAAACTTTCACAGTAAAAAAGAGGAATATATTAATCCTAATTTCAATAATTTAGATTTAAAAATAAATGTAGAAAGTACTAAATTAAATAGTAATAATACATTATTAAAACAAAATATTAATAATGAAAATTTTTCTATTAATTTTGAATATAAAACTTCAATATATATAAATAATTTAGAAAATTTACTAAAAAAAAAACATATATCTATAGAAAAATATTTAAAAAAAGAAAAAACATTAAATTTAAAAAAAAAATTAATAATGATAAAACAAAAAACTATTAAAATTTATAAAAAAAATTTTCAATTAATACAAAAATTACCTAAAAATTTTCAAATAAATATTCAAAAAAGTTATATAAATTTGAAAATAAATAAAACAAAATTGATTAATAACCTTAGTAAGTTTTTTCAAGATAATTAAAAAAAATATTCAACTGTAAATAATAAAAAAAGAAAAAATTAAAGTTAATTTTAAACAAATAATGATATTAATTTCTCAAGCATATGTATTTAATAAAATATGGGAAATAAAAACAAAAAATAAGTCTTATTTAAAATGTTTATTAAAATATTGGACATCCCATTTATGGATAAAAAAAAATTTTCAAAGTTTTTTATCTAATCAAGGAATCGTTGGTTCTCTAGAATTACAAAATTTGAAAGAAGAAAATTGGAAAGAGTGGTTAAAAGGTTTTAATCGATATAATTTTTCATCCAAAGAGTGGTATAAAATAACACCTCAGCAATGGAGAAATAAAGTTAGTGAACATTGGAAAAACGAAGAAAATAAAAAATTAAATTCTAATCAACAGATTAGTGAAAATAATTTTTTTATTAAGACTTCTATTTTAGAACAAACTAAAAAACGTAATAAAATCTTTAAACAAAATTTATTAACTTATAGTTGTTTTGATTTTACAAAAAATTTAGCAATTAGAAATTTTTTGAATTTAAAAAGAAAAAAAATATATAATAATATTATTATAAATAAAATACAGAAATCTTATTTTATTTATAATAAAAAAGCAAAATATTTAGATTTTTTTTCGCAAAAACAAAATATTTTTTTCGAATATAATCTATTATTATGGCTTATTCCAGAATTTCTAGAAGAAAAAAATCAATATCAAAATAAAAGAATTTCAATTCTAAAAAATTCTATTATTAAAGAAAATAATAAAAAAATAATTCAAAATCCAAAATTATTTCGAAAAAGAGAACTTAATCAATCTATTCGCCAATGGAGATGGAAGTCAAAAAGTTTAGAAAAAAAATTTAAAAAATTAGGAAATATGGCTTCTCTAATGACTTTTATGCAAAATCAAGAAAATATTATTTCTCTTTCTAGTAAAATGCGAGAAGATTTAAAATTATTTCATCTTTTTTTTCGTCGAAATACTACTATAAATCAATTAACTATTAATTCAGAACATCGTTTAGCACGGTTATTAGATGATCAAAATTTAATGTATAAAATGGTAAGTACTTTTTTAAATATTAAATATAGATTTAAATCACTATCAAATTTAGAGAAATTTGATGATTTTTTAGGAATACAATTTTTGGAAAATAAAGAAAAAAATAATTTCTTTTTTTTTCATTCGTTTAATATTGAAGATATTTTACTTCCAAAACGTCGTAGAAAATTTCGAATTTTAAATTCTTTAATTTCAAAAAATAAAAAAAATACACAATTTAATAAAAAACTTGTTAAAACAAAATTTTCTAAAACAAAAATTAAAAAAATTAAACGCTTTATTTGGGCTAGTTATCGATTTGAAGATTTAGCTTGTATGAATAGGTTTTGGTTTAATACAATAAACGGTAGTAGATTTTCTATGCTTAGGTTTCGAATGTATCCTTCTTTATTAACTTAAAAAAATTGAATTTTATTTTTTCTTGTTAGAAAATAGAGTTTATAAACTCTATTTTCTAACTTATTTTCAATATAAAGCAATTGAATTATTGTATTAATTACATTTTTATTTTTTTACTATTTTTCTCTGACAAAGAAAAAAATTTATTAAATATATTTTAGGATAATTTTTTATGTCAAAAAATTTGCTTATGGATTTATCTTCCATTTCTGAAAAAGAAAAAGGATCTGTTGAATTTCAAATATTTAGATTAACTAATCGGGTTGTAAAATTAACTTATCATTTTAAAAAACATGGTAAAGATTATTCATCTCAAAGAGGTTTATGGAAAATTTTAGGGAAACGTAAACGTCTTTTAGCTTATTTATTTAAAACGAATTTTGTTAGTTACGAAAATTTAATTGTTCAATTAGGAATTCGCGGATTAAAAAAAAATTAAGAAATTTTTTTGAGGTTTTTATTATAAAAAAAAATAAAAAGGAGAGTTATATATGATGATACTTACTAAAAACAAACCAATGATAGTAAGTATGGGTCCTCATCATCCATCAATGCATGGTGTTCTTCGACTTATTGTTACTTTAGATGGAGAAGATGTTTTGGATTGCGAACCTGTATTAGGTTATTTACATAGAGGAATGGAGAAAATAGCCGAAAATCGAACAATTGTACAATATCTTCCTTACGTAACACGATGGGATTATTTAGCTACAATGTTTACAGAAGCAATAACGGTAAATGCACCAGAAAAACTAACAAATATTCAAGTTCCTAAAAGAGCGAGTTATATACGAATCATTATGTTGGAATTAAGTCGTATTGCATCCCATTTGTTATGGCTTGGACCTTTTATGGCTGATATTGGTGCACAAACTCCTTTTTTTTATATTTTTAGAGAAAGAGAAATGATTTATGATTTATTTGAATCTGCTACTGGAATGCGAATGATGCATAATTATTTTCGAATTGGAGGAGTTGCCGTAGATTTACCTTATGGTTGGATAGACAAATGTTTAGATTTTTGTGATTATTTTTTACCTAAAATAAATGAATATGAAAGACTTATTACAAATAATCCTATTTTTTTAAAACGAGTAGAAGGAATAGGTACTATTACTAGAGAAGAAGCTATTAATTGGGGATTATCAGGCCCTATGTTACGAGCTTCAGGAGTTCAATGGGACCTTCGAAAAGTAGATCATTATGAATGTTATGATGAGTTAGACTGGAAAATTCAATGGCAAAAAGAAGGAGATTCATTAGCTCGTTATTTAGTAAGAATTGGTGAAATGAAAGAATCTGTTAAAATAATTCAACAAGCTTTAAAAGCTATTCCGGGAGGACCTTTTGAAAATTTAGAAGCACGCCGACTTAATCAAGGAAAAAATTCAGAATGGAATTTATTTGAATATCAATTTATTAGTAAAAAACCTTCACCAACTTTTAAATTACCTAAACAAGAACATTATGTTAGAGTAGAAGCGCCAAAAGGAGAATTAGGTATTTTTTTAATTGGAGATGATAGTGTTTTTCCTTGGAGACTTAAAATTCGTTCACCTGGGTTTATAAATTTACAAATTCTTCCTCAATTAGTAAAAGGAATGAAATTAGCAGATATTATGACAATTTTAGGTAGTATAGACATAATTATGGGGGAGGTTGATCGTTAGAATGATTTCAAATATAAATTTAGAAGATAAACTTTTTAACTTTTTTTTTACATTAGGTTTTTCTAAAGAATTTTTTAACTTTTTGTGGATTATTTTTTCTATTTTAATTCTTATGTTAGGGGTTACTATTGGAGTATTAGTACTTGTATGGCTTGAAAGAAAGATATCTGCTGCAATCCAGCAACGGATTGGACCAGAATATGCTGGTCCTTTAGGAATAATCCAAGCTTTAGCGGATGGAATTAAACTTTTTTTAAAAGAAGATATTGTTCCAGCACAAGGCGATGTTTGGTTATTTAATATTGGACCTATTTTGGTTCTTATACCAGTTTTTTTAAGTTATTTAGTAATTCCTTTTGAATATAATGTTATTTTAGCTAATTTTAGTATAGGGGTTTTTTTTTGGATTGCTGTTTCTAGTATTGTTCCTATTGGACTTCTTATGGCTGGTTATGGGTCAAATAATAAGTATTCTTTTTTAGGTGGTTTAAGAGCTGCTGCTCAATCTATTAGTTATGAAATTCCCTTAGCTTTAAGTGTTTTATCTATAGCTCTACGTGTGATTCGTTAAAGTACTTAAAAAAATTTAGTAATAAAATTTTTAATTGTTTAATAAAAAACTAAATAGTCATATGGGTGAGATTAAACAGCATTTGAATTTGCAGTAAAAAAATCAAGTCCCATCCTCTTTGTACAAGAGTGAAAGCTATATACAATAAATAAAAAAAGTATATTTTCCAGGTAAAAGAGTAGCGATCTAGTCCTGACAGCGAAAAAAAAAATCAATAATATAATTTTATTATATATATTGAATAAGCAAGAGTAGAAGGTAAGAAAACCCAAAATACACAAAAAATTAGTAAAAAATATATTAAATATATTAAAATGAGAATAAGGACTTAATATTAGTAGAGATTTTTAAGTAGTACTTCCTTTGAATCTCAATTAAAAGTATAAACCTATCTATTACAAAAATGACTATTAGGAACGAAATAATTTTTTTACAATTCTTCTATAAAAAAAATTTATATTGTTTTATAAATAAAACAATATAAATTTTTTTAATGTAAAGTTAGCGCTAGCCAAAATTGTAAAAATTAAGATAGATTCATAAGCTTTTATTTTATAGCAAACAGAATCTCGTTGGTAAAAAACTATATATTTTTTATATTTAAATAACCACTGAGGAGCCGTATGAAATGAAAATTTCATGTACGGTTTTGCAATAGAGATATAAATAGTAATGTTCATATCGACTATAATTATCGAATAGTTTAAGTACAGTTGATATAGTTGAAGCTCAATCTAAATATGGATTTTTAAGTTGGAATTTATGGCGTCAACCTATTGGTTTTATTGTTTTTTTTATTGCTTCTTTAGCAGAATGTGAAAGACTCCCTTTTGATTTACCAGAAGCTGAAGAAGAGTTAGTTGCGGGTTATCAAACTGAATATTCAGGCATGAAATTTGCTTTTTTTTATCTAGCTTCTTATTTAAATTTGCTAGTTTCTTCATTATTTGTAACAATTCTTTATTTAGGGGGGTGGCATTTTTCAATTCCATTTTTATCACTTTTTAAAAATTTGGAATTGAATTTTATGAGTAATGGAATTAGTGAAGTTATTAACATAATAATAGGAATAGTTATAACATTAGTAAAATCTTATTTATTTTTATTTATTTCAATAATGACAAGATGGACTTTACCTAGAATACGAATCGATCAATTATTAAATCTTGGGTGGAAATTTCTTTTACCTATTGCTTTAGGTAATTTATTATTAACAACATCTTTTCAACTTTTTTTATTATAAATCTAAAAAAATATATAACTAAAACCATAAATTTATGAAGGAAGTTTTTATATGTTTTCTATTATAAATGGCTTAAAAAATTATAATCAACAAGCAATACAAGCTGCAAGATATATTGGTCAAGGGTTTTTAGTTACTTTAGATCATATGAATCGTTTACCTACAACTATTCAATATCCTTATGAAAAATTAATACCTTCTGAACGATTTCGTGGTCGTATTCATTTTGAATTTGATAAGTGTATTGCTTGCGAAGTCTGTGTACGTGTATGCCCAATAAATCTACCAGTTGTAGATTGGGAATTAAAAAAAACTATAAAAAAAAAACAATTAAAAAATTATAGTATTGATTTTGGAGTTTGTATATTTTGTGGTAATTGCGTTGAGTATTGTCCTACAAATTGTTTATCTATGACTGAAGAATATGAACTTTCAACTTATAATCGTCATGAATTAAATTATGATCAAATTGCATTAGGGCGTTTACCTATATCAATAATTGAAGATTCTACAATTGAAAATATTTCCAATTTAACTTCTTTACCTAAAGGCAAAATTGAAGGGCATATTTATTCTCGAAATATTACAAATATTGTAAATTAATTAACTTTTCGTCATTTTTGTTTATTATTTTTTTATTTTTAACAAAGTCATTTTGTTAAAAAATATTTGATTTTATTATTGTGAGCTTTATGAAATTACCAGAATCATTTTATGAAACTATTTTTCTTTTTTTGGAGTCAGGTCTTATATTAGGAAGTTTAGGTGTAATATTATTAACTAATATAGTTTATTCTGCTCTTTTTTTAGGTTTTGTTTTTGTTTGTATATCGTTATTATATCTTTTATTAAATGCAGATTTTGTGGCTGCCGCACAAATTTTAATTTATGTAGGAGCTGTTAATGTATTAATTATTTTTGCTGTTATGTTAATAAACAAAAAACAATATTCAAATTTTTTTGTTTCTTGGACAATAGGTGATGGTATTACTTTAACTCTTTGTACAAGTATTTTTTTAATATTAAATAATATTATTTCTAATACATCATGGTCTAAAATATTTTTAATGACAAAGCCTAATTTAGTAGTAAAAGATATTATATTAATAAATACAGTTAGGCATATTGGTTCGGAATTTTTAACTGAATTTTTACTTCCATTTGAACTTATGTCAATAATTCTTTTAGTTGCTTTAATAGGTGCTATTACCTTAGCTCGTCGTGAAAAAAAAACTGAATTAGAAAAAAACGATTTTTCAAATTTTTGAATACTATTTTAATAAACAATTTCATAAAATGAAAAATTTTAGGGAAGGTTTTTATGCTTGAACATATACTTACTTTAAGTGCTTTTTTATTTTGTATTGGGGTTTTTGGATTAATTACAAGTCGAAATATGGTAAGAGCGTTGATGTGTCTTGAATTAATTTTTAATGCTGTTAATATTAATTTAGTAGCTTTTTCTAATTTTTTAGATAGCTCACAAATTAAAGGAGAAATTTTTTCTATTTTTATTATAGCCATTGCTGCTGCTGAAGCTACTATAGGATTAGCTATTGTTTTAGCTATTTATCGAAATAGAAAATCAACTCGTATTGATCAATTTAATTTGCTAAAATGGTAATAGTCTTTATAAAAAATATTAATATAGAAATATATGAATAAAAACAATTATATAGATTATGATATATAGTATTAATATATTTATTTCTATATATTTTTTTATATAAAAATAGAAAAAAATTTTGTATGTATATATTTTTTAATTATATAAAAAAATAATAAAAAAAAATATATATATATATATGTTTTATTTAATTTAAGGTTTTTCCAAATTAGGAGTTAATTAAATGGCACATGCAGTCAAAATTTATGATACATGTATTGGTTGTACTCAATGTGTAAGAGCTTGTCCAACAGATGTATTAGAAATGATCCCTTGGGATGGATGTAAAGCTAACCAAATAGCTTCTGCTCCTCGAACAGAAGATTGTGTAGGTTGTAAAAGATGTGAATCCGCTTGTCCAACAGATTTTTTAAGTGTACGTGTTTATTTAGGAGATGAAACTACTCGTAGTATGGGTCTAAGTTATTAATTTATACTATTGAAAAATAGTTAATATAGCTAAATAGTAAATACAAATTTTTTATATTTTTTTAATAAGAATCTATATATATATATATATATATATATATATATATAGATTATATACAGGTTCTTATTAACTTTTTTTTATCTTTATTATGAACCATTTTCCTTGGCTAACTATTATTGTTCTTTTTCCTATATCTGCTGGTTTAGTAATCCCGTTTTTACCGTTTACCGGGAACAAAATTATTCGATGGTATACTTTAGGTATTTGTTTATTAGAATTTCTTTTAATAACTTATATTTTTTGTTATCATTATCAATTTAATGATCATTTAATTCAATTAAAAGAAGATTATAATTGGATTAGTTTTATGAATTTTCATTGGAGGTTAGGAATTGATGGATTTTCAATAGGACTTATTTTGTTAACAGCATTTATAACTACTTTAGCTACTCTTGCTGCTTGGCCCGTAACAAGAAATCCACGATTATTTTATTTTTTGATGTTAGCAATGTATAGTGGACAAATTGGACTATTTGCTTCTCAAGATATTTTACTCTTTTTTTTTATGTGGGAATTAGAATTACTTCCCGTTTATTTGCTCTTAGCAATGTGGGGAGGAAAACGACGTTTATATGCTGCGACAAAATTTATTTTGTATACTGCAGCTGGGTCCCTTTTTATTTTAATAGGGGGACTAATTATGGCATTTTATAATTCTAATGAATTTACTTTCGATTTTCAACTTTTAATTAATAAAAAATATCCTTTGGAATTAGAAATAATTATATATTTAAGTTTTTTAATAGCTTATGCAGTTAAATTACCAATGATACCTTTCCATACTTGGTTACCAGATACACACGGAGAAGCACATTATAGTACATGTATGCTTTTAGCTGGAATACTTTTAAAAATGGGAGCCTATGGATTAATTAGAATTAATATGGAATTACTTCCTCATGCACATTCTTTTTTTGCTCCATGGTTAGTAATTATAGGTGCAATTCAAATTGTTTATGCAGCTTTAACTTCTCTAAGTCAACGCAATTTAAAAAGAAGAATTGCTTATTCTTCAGTATCACATATGGGATTTGTTCTTATCGGAATTGGATCAATCACAAATTTAGGCCTTAATGGTGCTATTTTACAAATGATTTCACATGGTTTAATTGGTGCTTCACTTTTTTTCTTAGCAGGAATAAGTTATGATCGAACACGCACTTTGGTTTTAGATCAAATGGGTGGAATAGGTTATTCTATGCCAAAAATATTTACATTATTTACTAGTTGTTCAATGGCGTCTTTAGCTTTGCCAGGTCTGAGTGGTTTTATAGCCGAATTAATGATTTTTTTAGGAGTGATTGACAATCCTAATTACTCTTCATTATTTAAAATAATTATAATTATTATTCAAGGAATTGGTATTATTTTGACTCCTATTTATTTATTATCTATGTTACGTCAAATGTTTTATGGATATAAATTTTCAAATACTTTAGGAGCATATTTTATGGATGCTGGACCACGAGAAATTTTTATTTTAATTTGTTTATTTTTTCCAATTATAGGTATTGGAATTTATCCTAACTTTGTTTTATCTATTTGGAACAGTAAAGTAAATTTTCTTTTATCTAATAATTTTTTCTAAAATCTAGCAATTTGAATATTTATTTTGAATTGCAAAGATGAAGTTTTTTAATTTCTAATTAAATAAATTTGAAAACATTTGAAATATTTTCATTTTACTAAAAATAAGTGAATTTAGTTTTTCATTATTTCAAATAGTGGATTATATAAATAACTTATCTATAAATCCACTATTTGAAATAATATATATTTCTATATATTTCAATATTTATATTAAATGTTACATTAACCATCCATAACTATGTAAACCTTTTCCTAATAAATTAACTCCTAAATAACAAATCCAAACAATAAAAAAACCTAACGAAGCTATAATTGCCGGTTTTTTTCCTTGCCAACCTTTAATCATTCGAGTATGCAAATAAATAGCAAATATTAACCAAGTAATTAAAGCCCAAGTTTCTTTTGGATCCCAATTCCAATAAGAACCCCATGCTTCATTAGCCCATACTGCTCCAGATAAAATACCAATAGTTAAAAGAGGAAATCCTAAACTAATAACTCTATAACTCCAATTATCTAATTCTTTTATTAATTGCCATTTACGAAAATTAATAAAAGAAAAGACTTTTTCCGTTTTATATGATAATATTTCGTTTTCCATTGGTTGTAAAAGATTTTGAAAAATAAAAGAATTAAAAGGTAAATTAAAATAAGATGTAAATATTGGAAAATTTTTTTGTTTTGTTAATGTAATAACTAAAATAGTTATTGCTAATAAAGATCCGCATAAAAGAGTAGCATAACTTAACATCATCATGGTTACATGCATCATTAACCAATGTGATTGTAAAGCTGGAACTAAAAAAACAGATTCTTGCATTTCTTTTGGGAGACTTAAAGTTGCAAATCCATGAGTTAACATTGCGCTTGGTGCAGTTATTATACCTAACCATGTGTTTTTACTTTTGTTTTCTAAAATTAAATGAATAAATGTAAAACTCCAAGAAAGAAACATAGAAGATTCATATAAATTACTTAAAGGAAAATGTCCTGAAGAACTCCAACGAATTAATAAAAAAATTGTTATAAAAAAACAAGCAATTTTCATACTTATTTCTCCTAAAATTGTTATTGGTTTAATATTTATGTAAAGAAATTTACCCCAATAAATAAACGTAACAAAAAAAAGAAGGAAAAAAGATGTATGTGCTAAAAGATGTTCTACGGTTATAAATGTCATAATAAAAAATTAAAGTTTTTTAGATTGTATACAAACTGAATTAACAAAAAAATATATAATACTCATTATAAATAAATAAAAAGACAAAAGATATTATAAAATATATTTTTACAATAAAAAATTTTATGCCGCTACTCGGATTCGAACCGAGAAGCCTTAGCACTGCTTCCTAAGAGCAGCGTGTCTACCAATTTCACCATAGCGGCTTACTTCAATTATATACTATATTTTTTTATAAAAAAAATGATACGGAGTATAATCTATTTTGGTAGTGTATCATTATCATCTTAGGATGATGAAAGTCGTGGGTTCAAATCCCGTTACTCCGAAAAAAAAATTAGAATTAATTTACTAATTAAAATGGAAAAGTGTATTTCATAGTTTTTGTATGAAATACACTTTTCCATTTTAATTCTTTCAAAGATTTATTTATAAAAAGTTTTTTTCCATAACTGAATTTGATTAATAAAAAAAAGTGCAATAAATGAAATTATTAAAACAAAACTTGCAATAATAGTAGCACTTTTATAATCATATTGTTCAAGTTTTTGAAAAAGAAGTACAGAAATCACTAAATCTTTCATTGGAATATTAGATGCTATTAAAACTATTGAACCATATTCACCTAAAGCTCTAGAAAAACCTAAAGTAGTTCCAGTTAATAATGATGGAGTTAATGGTGGAAACAAAATATGCCAAAAAGTTGTCCATGGTGAGGCACCTAAACACCATGCAGCTTCTTCTAAATCTTCTTCCATGTTTTGTAAAACGGGTTGAATGGTGCGTACTACAAAAGGCAAAGATACAAAAATCATTGCTAAAAGCACTCCTATCGGATTAAAAACTATTTTGATATTTAACCATGAACAAATAGGTTTTATCCATCCTTTATCATTAAATACCGTCATTAAAGTTAATCCTCCAACTGAAGTTGGAAGAGCAAATGGAAGATCTACTGCAGCATCTAAAAGTTTTTTTCCTGGAAATTCATATCTTACCAAAACCCAAGCAAGAATTAGGCCAAAGATTGCGTTAATTATTGTAGCCAATAAAGCAGTTAAAAAAGTAAAACCATAAGCAGATAATACAACTGGTTCAAGAGCTGTTTGTAATAAAATATTCCAAGGTTGTTGCTTAGTTTTATATAACAAAAAAAAAATCGGCAAAGCTAAGATAAAAGTACCATAATGCAATGCACAAGCTAAGACTAATTCAAATTTAGTTAAAAATCGAAATTTTCCTTTCGTAATGAAAAGTATTATAAAAGGAGGAATAAAAAAAAGTGGAATCATTTTTTAATAACCTAAAAAAATGTAGTTAAACTTATTAACTTTCTTATTTTATTTATAAAAACAAAAAATTGACAAAATACATTTTTTTTATGACTCATCTAATTTAGACGTTGATATGGATTTAGATGAATTTAATAATTTATCATTTATTGTGTAATAAAAACTTTTTGAACGATTGGTTAAAATAGATTTTGCTAAAGAAAAAGCTCTCAAAGCGCTTTTATTAGCTTTATTTTTCCAAATAGCTTTACGAATTCGTGTTTTAGATTTAGATGTACGTTTTTTTGGAACTGCCATAATAATAAATACCTTACCTTTTTTTATAAAAATTGCTGAAAAAAATATTAAATATTTTTATGAAAAATATTTTTTTGTAATTAAATTTCTTTTCCATTTAAAAAAATAGAATCAACTATAAATCGACTTGATTTTTGTCGATGTCCTAATTTACGTCGTGTTTTTTTTTTGGAAATCATTTTATAAATTGTAATTTTCTTTTCAAGACAAGAATGTAAAATTCTACCTTTAACTATCGCTCCTTTTAACCAAGGATGTCCCATTTTTATAGTAGACTCTTGACGAATCATTAATACTCGATAAATTAATATTTTTGTGTTTTGTTCTAATTCATTTGGTGTTAATGAGACAAAATGACGAATATTATAAAATCTTCCAGGTTCTACTCGGAGTTGCTGCCCTCCGGTTTCAATTATTGCGTATTTACTCATTATGTTATAAATTTTTTAATTTTATTAATTTGTTTTAAATAAAAATTTAATTAGATTTTTAAACTAGAATAGAACAAAATATTTTTTCAATTAGTTTTTTTATAAAAAAAACATATCTTTTAGTTCAAAACTAAAAAAAGATATATAATATTATATTACTTTATATTATAAGTATCTTTTTTAGTTTTTTTTATTACTTAAAAAGAAAAAATATTAATTATTTTTATATTTTTGAATTATAAACGAAAATTTATAAAAATATAAAGTTTTATTTTAATAAAAATGTTTTATGGAACTTATATTTCAAAATGTTTGGCTTGTCCCATTGTTTCCATTTTTAGCTTCTAGTTTATTAGGAATCGGATTATTTTTTTTCCCAAATTCTATAAAAAAATTTCGTCGTCTATCTTCTTTTATTAGTATTATGTTTTTAAACATAGCTATGTTCCTCTCATTTCATTTTTTTTGGCAACAAATTACAGGTAGTCCAATTCATAGATATTTATGGTCTTGGGTTCTTTATAAAGATTTTGTTTTAGAAATAGGTTATTTACTTGATCCACTTACTTCAATTATGTTAGTTTTAGTAACTACAGTCGCAGTTATGGTTATGATTTATAGTGATAGTTATATGTTTTATGATGAAGGATATATAAAATTTTTTTGTTATTTAAGTCTTTTTACTGCATCAATGTTAGGATTAGTCCTTAGTCCTAATTTAATACAAGTTTATATTTTTTGGGAATTAGTTGGAATGTGTTCATATTTATTAATCGGTTTTTGGTTTACTAGGCCAAGCGCAGCTAATGCGTGTCAAAAAGCTTTTGTTACAAATCGCATAGGTGATTTTGGATTATTATTAGGTATTTTAGGGTTTTATTGGATAACAGGTAGTTTTGATTTTCAACAATTATCAAAACGATTTTTTGAATTACTAAGTTATAATCAAATTAATTTAGTTTTTGCTACTTTGTGTGCTTTATTTTTGTTTTTAGGTCCAGTAGCTAAATCTGCACAATTTCCATTACATATATGGTTACCGGATGCTATGGAAGGACCTACACCAATTTCAGCCCTTATTCATGCTGCAACTATGGTTGCAGCTGGTATTTTTCTAGTTGCTCGAATGTTCCCTCTTTTTCAAATGTTACCATTTGTTATGAGTATCATTTCTTGGACAGGTGCTATTACAGCTTTATTAGGAGCTACTATTGCTTTAGCTCAAAAAGATCTTAAAAAAGGTTTAGCTTATTCAACAATGTCACAATTAGGATATATGATGTTAGCGTTAGGCATCGGATCTTATAAAGCTGGTTTATTTCATCTTATTACCCATGCTTATTCAAAAGCTTTACTATTTCTTGGTTCTGGTTCAGTTATTCATTCAATGGAACCTATTGTAGGTTATCATCCAAATAAAAGTCAAAATATGATTTTTATGGGTGGTTTAAGACAATATATGCCAATAACTGCAATAACTTTTTTGTTTGGTACACTTTCTTTATGTGGAATTCCACCTTTTGCTTGTTTTTGGTCCAAAGATGAAATTTTAGTAAATAGTTGGTTATATTTTCCTATTTTAGGATCTATTGCTTTTTTTACAGCTGGTTTAACTGCTTTTTATATGTTTCGTATATATTTTTTAACGTTTGAGGGAGATTTTCGTGGTCATTTGTTTGATGACGTAAAAAAATTCTCTTCTATTTCGATATGGGGAAGTTTAGAATTTAGCGAAGAAGAATTTAAACTAGAAAAAAAACCTACTTTATATCCTAAAGAAGCTAATAATATAATGTTATTTCCTTTAATAATATTAACAATACCTACTATATTTATAGGTTTTATAGGAATTTTATTTGATGACAATAAAATGAATGTTGATTTTTTATCCTATTGGCTTAATTTATCCATAAATTCTTTTAATTATAGTAATTCTGAAAAGTTTTTTGAATTTTTATTTAATGCAATTCCTTCTGTTAGTATAGCTTTTGTTGGAATATTAATTGCTTTTGATTTATATGGTCCTAATTTTTCTTTTTTAAAAAAAAAAATACAATTGAAACCTAAAATAGATATTGTTTTAAAAAGTTTTTCAAATTTTATTTATAATTGGTCTTATTATCGAGCTTATATAGATGGGTTTTATTCCTTTTTTTTTATTAAAGGTTTAAGATTTTTAATTAAAATAGTTTCTTTTATTGATCGATGGATTATTGATGGATTTATAAATGGAATTGGTATTTTTAGTTTTTTTGGAGGTGAGAGTTTAAAATATATAGAAGGAGGGAGAATTTCTTCTTATTTATTTTTCATAATTTTTTGTATGTTTTTGTTTTTTTTATATAGCTATATTATTTAAATAATATTTATTTATGATAACATATTTTATGTTATTATGAGCTTTTGAATTAATTGATTAAGTAAATTTAAAATTCTTTCAAGAATAAGGATACAATCGTGAATATGGAGTTTTCCTTACTTTGCTACTTTCCACAACCTGACTACTTGATTAACAAAAAACCGGAGTAGATCAGATAGAATGTTACGTACTCTAACATTTAGTCTATAAGCCAAAGACTCTAAACATGAAGTAAGCAAAGAGGTCAAAGGACAAACAGGAAAAGGGATTGTGAAAGAGATTTTGTGATTGAAAATAATTTCCAAGTGCTATAAAATCTGCTTTGTTTTATTAAAAGAAAGGAATCGGAAAAATAGGTAAAGTCGGTTAAGACCGTTTCACCATGATCTGCTCACTTTTATGATAAAAAAAAGACTTTTTTTTGTAGAAGAGTTCTTTGTAGCCCTTCGGGAGAATGAGTTGACTTAGCAAATCGTTAAGATTGTAGCATCATTGAACTTGCTTAATCAATAAGCATCTCGGGGAGGACACTGGAGAAGATCATAGTGATGGTTGACCGCCTCCCCC